TTTTCTTTGGTTGCTATCGTACATGTCTCATTTCAAGATTTATTGCCTGGAATCTTATTTCCGTTATACTTACTCTAAAAAAGAGAAGTAAATAATCATGGGGAGTCAAATTCCTAGTTTTCTATCTAAGTGTTTATAATATATTGGTGTTGGTATATCTATATAGAAATAAATGGAATAGTACACTTTTTTGATTGGATACAAAAAGGGAAACCTACTTGTTTTGTGTTTTACTAGGTACGGTATACCAATCAAAAAGCCTATTTGACAATGTTTATACAAAAACTTATAAAATATTTTTTTTTTTTTTTTCAAACTACGGCTTGTCCACAAATACAGTTGGTTGGTCCTAGATCCATTTGACTTCTATTAGATTCGATTGGAATTGGGTTAGGTTTTCTTTTTTTTTTTGGCAGGCTCATATTAGGATTTTGACTCCCAAAATTCATCAAAATTGGGTAGATATACAAAAAAGTATCACCCATTCCGCGATTGTGCACAGGAAAATTCATAGGTAATTAATCTACCAATACAAAGATTAATGAAGAAAAATGGGTTTGTTTATTCGAAATTATAAGACTACTGATTGGATCTATTGACATGCGTTTTTGTTTTCAGTTTTCTGTTCTGCTGTAAATAATCTCCGTGAGCGAACTTATGGAAATAGATATTTTTTCCGATAAACCAAGTCACTCCACAATTCCAAACAATATTAAAGAATACAGAAATAACAACTATAAAATTTTTGTATCATTTTATTTCATTTAGGGCTATACGGACTCGAACCGTAGACCTTCTCGGTAAACCAGCTCAAACTTGTTATTATCAAAATGAGTCGAACTGTTTCAAAAACCCAACGTGCAGTTTTTTGCATTGGGCTCTTTCATTAACTAATAGAAATATCAGCTAGTCTGCCATATTTAAAAAAAAAGATTAAGGAGATGGCTCCATGCCCTTTGATTCATTACTGATCTAGGAGCACTGCCAAAGTGTTTCAAAGAAGGGTTATCTTGACGTAGGTCTGCTATGGCCTTGATCAACCTAAGTTAAATAGAGTCTCTATCGGCTCTGCTTAAAGCATAAAATATGCAACTTTATACACCTTAAAGCTCATAGGATGAAAAGAGATTGTTTTGAAGTCCTTGTGCTCATTCTGCCTAGCATTGAATAAACTGAATATTCACCCTATCAATATATCAAATCAAAGGCCCGGTTTATTTGGCGCATAACTAAATAGGCACCGAACCCTTTGTCAGGCTATTGTTCCCTCAAAGTCATGGAGTAAGACATTGATTTCTCAAAAAGATCAAATCTTTTGATTACATGATGGACTTCTCTGAAAAACATTGGCGCACGTGTAAACGAGTTGCTCTACCAACTGAGCTATAGCCCTTGTGCTTGTAATACATATTTTATTATCTAGATAATTTCTTGTCAAGATGAATATTCTACGATCCAACATCAAAGCTCTTTGATCTTTTTGATTGATATTGCTTTGATATTGCTTATAAATAATATTCTATTTATAATCCATCGACGGGCTGGGTCCCGTTTGTTTCTCTTTGTCATAATAAATGACCTACTTAACTCAGTGGTTAGAGTATTGCTTTCATACGGCAGGAGTCATTGGTTCAAATCCAATAGTAGGTAGAACTTATTAGATACCGTTGACTCTGCTATCTAATAAGTTTTTATATTCATCTCTTAAATGAATTTACATTTGCATCAGAATTGAATTTCACTGTATTCTATATTGATTGTCTTCAATCGGCAGTTCAAAAGAACTTAGAAACAAAATATCTTTTGCTTAGTCGGGTACACAAACGAATTATGAAATTGTATTGATAGCCTCTACTCGTGTCCTAGCTCGTCTGAGAGCTAGATTTGCCTCAATTGTTTGTCTCTTACCTTCAGCTTTCTTCAAATTAGTTTCTGCTTTTTCAAGAGTTTGTTGAGCTTCTTGGGGATCAATGTCACTACCCTTCTCTGCATCATTTACTAAAATAGTGATCTCATTATTACCTATTCGAGCAAAACCACCCATCAGAGCCATCGTTAGCCATTGGTTGTTAAGTCGTATTCTTAAAATACCGATATCTACAGCTGTAGCAATAGGAGCGTGGTTTGGTAATACGCCAATTTGTCCACTATTAGTAGATAAAATGATTTCTTTCACTTCGGAATCCCAAACAATTCGATTAGGGGTCAGTACACAAAGATTTAAGGTCATTTATTCGATTTGCTCTCCATTTCTAAGTTCATAGCCTTCGCGGTAGCTTCGTCGATGTTACCTACCAAATAAAAAGCCTGCTCAGGAAGACCATCTAATTCCCCCGAAAGAATTAATTTAAACCCTCTAATTGTTTCTGCTAAACCAACATATTTTCCTGGAGAACCCGTAAAAACTTCTGCTACGAAAAAGGGTTGGGAGAAAAAACGTTCAATTTTTCTTGCTCGTGCTACGGTTAAACGATCCTCTTCGGATAATTCGTCCAACCCA